AAAAGGAAAAATCGATGTCGAAAGAAATTTGAAATTGAAAAGGGTAGGAACTAAACAAAAACAAAAAAGATCCAACAACAAAGATCTTTTTCCTTATCTTTTTTCGAAAAAAGATAAGAATTTGTACAAAATCGACGAAGAGAAAAATAACTTAGGTTTTTTTCAAAAACCTCTCATAAATATTCTTTTCAATTATAAACGATGGAACCGTCCATTTCGATATATAAAAAATAATCAATTTGAAAATATAGTAAAAAATGAAATTTCAGAATTTTTTTTTCATACATGTCAAAGTGATGGAAAAGAAAGAATATCTTTTACATATCCACCAAATTTATCAATTTTTCAAAAAATGATGGAAACAAAATTACATCTCTTTACAAGAGATATAATTTTCTATGAGGAATTGTCTAATTATTGGAACTATACTAATGAAGAAAAAAGAAATAAACTGAGTAATGAATTTATAAATAGAGCAAAAGTTATAGATAAGGAATTTATTTCTCTGGATATATTCGAAAATCGAATTCGATTATGTAATGATGAAACTAAAACAAAATACTTAACTAAAATATACGATCCTTTCTTGAACGGACCCTTTCGTGGACGAATCGAAAATGGTTTTTCACCCTCAATCCAACATGACAAAACTTACAAAAAAAATCATATTTTGATAAATAAAATTTACGGTATCCTTCTTTATAATAATATTTATCAAAATAATAATTATTCAGAATTGGAGGAGGAAATAAGTACATTTGATAGAAAATCATTAGTAACTACATTTTTTTTTTTTAATCTAATCAGTAAATTTTCAAAAAAATCATTATCAAGCTTGAGTTTTAAAGCACTCTATTTATTTCCAGAACACGAACAAATAAAAAAGGATTCTGAAGATGAAGAAGAAAAAAAACAAATAATAAAAATGTTATTCGATGCAATTAGAACTGATTTGAACGAGAAAACAATAGTAAATAAAAATAGAACTAAATGGATTAGAATAAATGAAAATGAAATCAGTAAAAGAGTTCCTAGATGGTCATACAAATTTATTGACGAATTGGAACTACTAGAGGGAAAAAGGGGAGCAGATAATTATGAAATTCGTTCTAGAAAAGCCAAACGTGTAGTAATTTTGACTAATAAATCGAAATTTTTTAAAAAAGACAATACTTATAATGATACTGGAGATACTAAAAACAAAAAAAACCAATTGGCTTTAATACGTTATTCCCAACAATCGGATTTTCGACGAGATATAATCAAAGGATCTATACGTGCTCAAAGGCGTAAAACAGTTACTTGGAAATTTTTTCAAAAAAGTGTGCATTCCCCTCTTTTTTTTGATAAAATTGAAAAAGGTTTATTCTTTTCTTTTGATAGTTTCAAATCCATGAAAATGAAAATCTTTTTTATGTTAAAAAATTGGATACGAAAAAAGACAGAATTTATAATTTCGTATTATCGAGTGGAAAAGGCAAAAGAAAGTTCGAAAAAAGAGGAAGAAAAAAAACAAAAAGAAACTGAGCAAAAAAAACGTATAGAAATAGCAGAAGCCTGGGATAGCATTATATTTGCTCAAGTAATAAGAGGTGTTTTATTAATAACCCAATCGATTCTTAGAAAATATATTATATTACCTTCATTGATAATAATAAAAAATATTGTTCGTATACTTTTTTTTCAATTTCCCGAATGGTCAGAAGATTTTAGGGATTGGAAGAGAGAAATCTATATTAAATGTACGTATAATGGCGTTCCATTATCTGAAAGAGAATTTCCCCAAAAATGGTTAATAGATGGTATTCAGATAAAGATATTATTTCCTTTTCGTCTAAAACCTTGGCATAAATCTAAGTTACGATTCAATGAAAAGAAAAAAGATCCAATGAAAAGAAAGAACTTTAGTTTTTTAACAATTTGGGGAATGGAAGTCGAATTGCCCTTTTCTAGTTCTACCAAAAATGGATTTTCATTTTTTGATCCGATTTTTAAAGAACTAAAAAAAAAAACGAAACAATTTCAATTTCAAATTTTTCTAGTTCGAAAAATTTTAAGGGAGAATTTGAAATTGTTTCTAAATATTTTAAAAGAAAAAGCAAAATGGATCATAAAAAGTATTCAATTTATAACGCAAAAAATAACAAAATTTAATAAATTTATCTTTATTAAATTAAAATTAAAAAAAATAGATGAATTAAGCGAAAGCAAAAAAGATTCAACAATCTGTAAGAATAGTGCAATAATTTCCCAAGCAACCATTCCAATTCAATCCAAAAATTTGGCAAATTGTTCATTGACAAAAAAAAAAATAACGGATCTTAATGCTAAAAGAAAAGAAGTTAGAAAAAAAATAGAAAAAATGAAAGAAGAAGAAAAGAAAATAGGACTTGTAATTTCAGAGAAAAATATTCATTCTAACAAAACAACTTATGATAGTAAAAGGATAGAATTTGAAAAAAAAAAATGGAAGATATTACAAAGAAGGATAAATGTTCGATTAACTCGTAAATCACATTCTTTTTTTAAATTTTTCATAAAAAGGATATACATAGATATATTTATATATATCATTTGTATTCCTAGGATCAATACACAAATTTTTCTTGAATCAACAAAAAAAATTTGGAATAAATCCATTTACAATAATGAAGCAAATGCCGAAAGAACTGATAAAACAAATCAAAGTGTAATTCGCTTTATTTCGATTATACACAAATATTTCAATACTAGGAATATGAATTCACAGAATTCTTGTGACGTCTCCTTTTTGTCACAAGCATATGTATTTTTTAAATTATTACAAACCGAGATTATTAACATTAACCTATATAAATTAAGATCTGTTTTTCAATATCATGGAAATTTTTTTTTTCTTAAAAACGAAATAAAGAATTCTTTTTTTGGAGTACAAGGGATATTTTATTCTAAATTAAAACAAAAGAACTCTCCCAATTCGGTAATTAATCAATGGACAAATTGGTTAAGGGATCATTATTATCAATATTACTTATCTGAAAGTAGATGGTCCAGATTAGTACCACAAAAATGGAGAAAAAAAACCATTGAATGTCATGTAGCTAAACATAAAGATTTAACTAAATGGGATTCATATGAAAAAAGCCGATTAATTCTTTACAAAGAGCAACAAGTATACGCATTAAAAAAAAAAAAAATTAAAAAACAATATACATATGATCTTTTATCCTATAATTTTATCAATTATGCAGATAAGAAAGACTCATATATTTATGGATTTAGACCCTTTTTTCAAGCGAATAAAAACCACGTGATTTCTTCTAATTACAACACCCATAAAAAAGAATTATTTGATATATTGGATATAATAGGTAATATCTTTATCAAGAATTATATAGCGGAAGATGATATTAAAGATATGGAGAAAAATCTGGATAGAAAGTATTTCGATTGGATGGGAATCAATAGAGAAATACTAAATCGTTCCAAATCGAATCCGGAATTTTGGTTCTTTTCAAAATTTTTGATATTTTATAATGCATATAGGAGTAACCCATGGGTTATACCAATCAAATTCCTTTTTTTTAATTTTAATGTAAATAAAAATGTTAGTGAAAATAAAAATAACATTACTAGAAACAAAAAAATAATAGATATTTTTAGACCATCGAAAAAAAAAAAATCCCTTGAATTGGAATTAGAGACTCGAAATCGAGCACAAGCAAAATACGTCGATCGAATAAATCTTGAATTATCTCTCTCAAACCAAGCAAAAGATATTGAAAAAGATTATGTAGAATTGGGCAGTGAAAAGAATGGTAAGGGTATAAATAAAAAGCAAGACAAGATGGAGGCAGAACTCAATTTCTTACGAAGAAATTTTTTAACTTTACATTTGAACTGGAAAAATTTCTTAGGTCAAAGAATATTTAAAAATGTCCAAGTATATTGTCTCCTTATTAGATTGAAAAATTTAAGAGAAATTACTATAGCTTCTATTCAAAGAGGAGAACTTGGTCTAGATATTATGATGATTCAAAATCAGAAGAATTTCACTCTTCCGGGCCTAAGGAAAAAGAAAAAAAAAAATTTTATGAAAAAAGAAATATTTGTTATCGAACCAGTTCGTCTGTCTAGAAAAAACAAGAAACCATTTTTTATGTATCAAACTCTGGGTCTTTCATTAATTCATAAGAATAAACGCAAAAATTATAAAAAATACTCAGAAAAAAGTCCTGTTAATAAGAAAAATTTGGATAAATACATTACAAGAACAAGAGATCAAAAGATAAGAGAAAAAAAAGAAAAAAAAAATTATGATTTACTTTTTCCTGAAACTATTTTATCCGCTAGACGTCGTAGAGAATTGAGAATTATAAATTGTTTAAATCCTAGTAATAGAAATAGTATGCATAGAAACACAATAATTTTTAATGAAAATAAAGTCCCAAATTGTTTTCTAATTTTGACTAAAAAAAGAAAATATTTTGAGAAAGAGCAAAAAAAAATAATGAATTTTAAAATATTTCTTTGGCCAAATTATCGATTAGAAGATTTAGCTTGTATAAATCGTTATTGGTTTAATACCCATAATGGAAGCCGTTTCAGTATAGTAAGGATACATATGTATCCACGATTGAAAATTCGTTAATAGAAATTTGTCTTCTATTTACTTATCGTAATATAGAAGACAAATTTCTATATACATAAAATAAATATAGACACGCATTATAGCATTGATACAAATTCAATGATATATCCGTTAGATCAAAAAAAAAAAAGAATTAAAAAAATCCTCTTTTTTTTAGAAGTATCCTATTTTTTGTGGTAAATCCATAAAAAAAGTCTCTTTTATATCTATTAATATTGGATTTTTTAAATTTATAAGAATTAATTCGATTGTCAAAAACAATCCAAAATTCTAAATTCAGATTTTTATAAAAAAAAATTAAAAATGAGTGTCGATTATTATTACTGATCAATCAAAATATCTATAAAAAGCGAGGAGGGGGGAAAACTTTCATTTTTTTATGGTAAAAAATTCATTTATACCTGCTATTTCACAAGAAAAAAAAGAAGAAAACCCGGGATCGGTTGAATTTCAAGTATTCCATTTTACCAATAGAATACGAAGACTTACTTCACATTTTGAATTGCATCGAAAAGACTATTTGTCTCAAAGGGGTTTACGTAAAATTCTGGGAAAACGGCAACGATTACTGTCTTATTTGTCAAAGAAAGATGGAATACGTTATAAAAAATTAATAAATAAATTTAATATTCGGGAGTCACGAATTCGTTAAATTGAAGAGTAATTCTTAATTATTTGATTTATTAGATCTTGAATTTTGATGAACTTTTTTTAAGCGATTCATAGAAGAATAAATCGAGGAAAAACCTATGAATATCTCAACTACAAGAAAGGACTTCATGATAGTCAATATGGGCCCTCATCACCCATCAATGCATGGTGTTCTTAGACTTCTTGTTACTCTAGATGGTGAGGATGTTATTGCTTGTGAACCAATATTGGGTTACTTACACAGAGGAATGGAAAAAATAGCGGAAAATCGAACAATTATACAATATCTGCCTTATGTAACACGTTGGGATTATTTAGCTACTATGTTCACAGAAGCAATAACTGTAAACGGACCAGAACAGCTGGGAAATATTCAAGTACCTAAAAGAGCTAGCTATATCCGAGTAATTATGTTGGAATTGAGTCGTATAGCTTCTCACCTACTCTGGCTAGGACCTTTTATGGCAGATATTGGTGCACAAACCCCTTTCTTCTATATTTTCAGAGAAAGAGAATTAATATATGATCTATTCGAAGCTGCGACGGGTATGAGAATGATGCATAATTTTTTTCGTATCGGGGGGGTAGCGACTGATCTACCTTATGGTTGGGTGGATAAATGTTATGATTTCTGCGATTATTTTTTAACAAGGATTGTTGAATATCAAAAACTTATTACGCGAAATCCTATTTTTTTACAACGGGTTGAAGGGGTAGGTGTTGTTGATGGAAAGGAAGTAATAAATTGGGGTTTGTCGGGACCGATGCTTCGAGCTTCCGGAATACAATGGGATCTGCGTAAAGTTGATAATTATGAATGTTACGAAGAATTTGATTGGGAAGTTCAATGGCAAAAAGAAGGAGATTCATTAGCTCGTTATTTGGTTCGAATTGGTGAAATGGTAGAATCCATCAAAATTATTCAACAGGCTTTGGAAGGAATTCCCGGCGGGCCGTATGAAAATTTAGAAATCCGGAGCTTTGATAGAGAAAAAGAGCCAGAATGGAATGATTTTGAGTATCAATTTATTAGTAAAAAACCGTCTCCGACTTTTGAATTACCAAAACAAGAACTTTATGTAAGAATTGAGGCCCCAAAGGGAGAATTAGGAATTTTTCTAATAGGAGATCAAAATGGTTTTCCTTGGAGATGGAAAATTCGTCCACCGGGTTTTATCAATTTGCAAATTCTTCCTCAATTAGTTAAAAGAATGAAATTGGCCGATATTATGACAATACTAGGTAGCATAGATATTATTATGGGAGAAGTTGATCGTTGAAATGATAATTGATATAACAGAAATACAAGATATCCATTTTTTTTTCAGATTGGAATCTTTTAAAGAGGTATATAGAATTATATGGGTATTTGCCCCTATTTTTATTCTTGTATTGGGAATTACAATAGGTGTACTAGCAATTGTATGGTTAGAAAGAGAAATATCCGCGGGGATACAACAGCGTATTGGACCTGAATACACAGGTCCTTTTGGAGTTCTTCAAGCTTTAGCAGACGGAACAAAATTACTTTTTAAAGAGAATCTTATTCCATCTAGAGGAGATATTCGTTTATTCAGTATAGGACCATCCATATCAGTCATATCCATTATAATAAGTTATTCAGTAATTCCTTTTGGCTATAACTTTGTTTTATCTGATCTGAGTATTGGTGTTTTTTTATGGATTGCTATTTCGAGCATTGCTCCCATTGGACTTCTTATGTCAGGATATGGGTCAAATAATAAATATTCCTTTTTGGGTGGTCTACGAGCGGCTGCTCAATCGATTAGTTATGAAATACCATTAACTCTATGTGTGTTATCGATATCTCTACGTGCGATTCGTTGAGACAGAAAATTTTGATACTATTTGCTATACTCCTCTTTATAGTACTTTGTAGTAAAGGAGGATAATAAATTGAATATATATTCATATTCAATTTATTATTTTTCGCAATTCGGATTGAAAAATATAATCAGATAGTTATATGAGTGCAATAAAACAGCTTCTATTGAATATTATTTTTAATATACTAAAAGAATTCTAGTTAATAGAAAGTATGATGATTTTAAATAAATTGCAGTAAAAGTATTGAGTCTCATTTTCTATGTATAAGAATTAAGTGAAAAAAAACTGAATTTAATTTTAATTTTAAGTAGAAATGGTTGTTTCTCCCAAGGTTGGTTGATTAGTCATCCTGTCTTGAAGCGGGCACAAAAGACCAACCTTTTTTTTGATTTTCAATATTATTTGATCTTCAATATCATTTGTATGAATTATCATACATATATTAACAATAAGGAATTAAAAAAAAAAATGAATGGATGGTTAGAAACACCAAGATACACAAAGGATTAGTAACGTATACTTTTAAAAATCTCCAAAAGAACATTTATGTTTTATATAATATAAAAAGAATACTAATTGGGGCTTTAAATTGGTAGGAAAAATAAGGCAGTACTCCCCACAATTCCGATCCAGAGTATACTTCCATCCAATGATTAAACAAATAACTTTCAGGAACGAAATAATCCTTTAACTTTTTGAAGTCCCTTTTTTTACTTGCACAAAAAAGAATAGGATAAGAACAAAAAAAGTGATCCCCCTTTTTTTGTCTTATATCCATAAATATAGATATAGAATTCATGTAATAATTTAGAAAATTAACATGTAATTCTTTTTCGTAATCGAAAATGATGAGAGAGTTATTGATAATTCTAAAAGAGTATTTTATGGAAGAATAAAGCTATTACTCAACCAATTTAAATTTTGGTTTTTTATTTAAAGGATGAGACAAATTCAGAAGTACCTTTTGTATTTATTTTCAAATTTTTTATTAGAGCAGACAGAATTCAATTAGTCTAATTTAGAACCGTCCGATAAAAAGGAATCTTATCTATCTTAGAGATAGATCAATGGATAAATAATCGGCCCGGTCCTTAGATTTTTTAAGGCTTTAAAGGAGCCGTATGAGGTGAAAATCTCATGTACGGTTCTGTAATAGAGGTGGTAACAGTAATGTTATCACCGACTAGTATTATCTAACAGTTTAAGTACAGTTGATATAGTTGATGCGCAATCAAAATATGGTTTTTGGGGATGGAATTTGTGGCGTCAACCTATGGGTTTCGTCGTTTTTCTAATTTCTTCTCTAGCAGAATGTGAAAGATTACCTTTTGATTTACCGGAAGCGGAAGAAGAATTAGTAGCGGGTTACCAAACCGAATATTCGGGTATCAAATTTGGTTTATTTTACGTTGCTTCCTATTTAAACCTATTAATTTCTTCCTTATTTGTAACAGTTCTTTACTTGGGTGGTTCGAATATTTCTATTCCGTACATATTCGTTTCTGAGTTTTTTGAAATAAATAAAACGTATGGAGTTTTTGTAACGATAATTGGTATCTTTATTACACTAGCTAAAACTTATTTATTATTATTCGTTTCTATCACAACAAGATGGACTTTGCCTAGGCTAAGAATAGATCAATTATTAAATCTTGGGTGGAAGTTTCTTTTACCCATTTCGCTCGGTAATCTATTATTAACAACTTCGTCTCAACTGTTTTCACTATAAAAAACGTCGACTTTCTATATTCATAATTTGTCTCAAACAATAGAAAGAAAAAAAATATTCAGAGATATTCAAGATATGCTCTTTATGATAACTGGATTCATAAATTATGGTCAACAAACAGTCCGAGCTGCAAGGTACATTGGTCAAAGTTTCATGATTACCCTATCTCACGCAAATAGGTTACCTGTAACTATTCAATATCCTTATGAAAAAATAATCTCATCAGAACGTTTCCGTGGTCGAATACATTTTGAATTTGATAAATGCATTGCTTGTGAAGTATGTGTTCGTGTATGTCCCATAGATCTACCCGTTGTTGATTGGAAACTTGAAACCGATATTCGAAAGAAACGCTTGCTTAATTACAATATTGATTTCGGAATCTGTATATTTTGTGGTAACTGTATTGAATATTGTCCAACAAATTGTTTATCAATGACTGAAGAATATGAACTTTCGACTTATGATCGCCACGAATTGAATTATAATCAAATTGCTTTGGGCCGTTTACCAGTATCAGTAATTGATGATTATACAATTAGAACAATTCAAATAGAACAATTCAAATAAAATTAAATTAGTTCTTTTTAAAAAAGAATTCTTCTAAAAAGTAAAATCTTAGAATATATATCAAATCATTATATATATACTTTCATTTTCATATAGTTTGAAATTACTCTTTCACATAAAGAAAAGAATACAATGACATTGAACCTAGAACAACTGTACTTATACAAATTCACATTTATTATCTTAGGATTTGGTTGAATTCAATGCGGAGAGAATTTTTAGTATTTAATATATAAGCTTTTCCTGGTCATATCAATAAGGTCATGAAATTTCGATTTATTTTATCTCTTATTTTTCATATAATGGATTTGCCCGAACCGCTACATGATTTTCTTTTAGTCTTTCTTGGATCGGGTCTTATATTAGGAAGTCTAGGAGTAGTATTATTTACGAATCCCATTTTTTCTGCTTTTTCGTTGGGACTTGTTCTTGTTTGTATATCTTTATTCTATATTTTATCAAACTCCCATTTTGTAGCTGCATCACAGCTACTTATTTACGTGGGCGCTATAAATGTTTTAATAATATTTGCTGTGATGTTCATGAATGGTTCAGAATATTCTCAAGATTTTCGTCCTTGGACCATTGGGGATGGAATTACTTTGATGGTTTGTACAAGTATTTTTGTTTCACTAATAACTACTATTCTAGATACATCATGGCACGGGATTATTTGGACTACAAGACCAAATCAGATTATCGAGCAAGATTTGATAAGTACTAGTCAACAAATTGGAATTCATTTATCAACAGATTTTTTTCTTCCATTTGAACTTATTTCCATAATTCTTTTAGTTGCTTTAATAGGTGCAATTGTCGTGGCTCGCCAATAAGAAATTTTTAGAACTAATAATAGAAATCAAAATTAAATTTTGTTAGATTTTATCACATTGATTTTCGTTGAATTTTATGTAAACGTAAAATAGTATTTATGTAGAAAATCTTTTTTTTTATTGCCAATACATTATTTTGTTGTAGACTTATTATATTCTTTAGTCAATAAAATCCGTTGAATTCTTGTTCATATTGAAATGAATCAAAATTGATAAGGAGTTGAGTTGGTCAATGATATTCGAGCATTCACTTGTTTTGAGTGCCTTTTTATTTTCTATAGGCATCCTTGGGTTGATCACGAGCCGAAATATGGTTAGAGCCCTTATGTGTCTTGAACTTATACTGAATGCAGTTAATATAAATCTCGTAACCTTTTCTGATTTTTTTGATAGTCGACAATTAAAAGGAAATATTTTTTCAATTTTTGTTATAGCTGTTGCAGCCGCTGAAGCAGCTATCGGACCGGCTATTGTTTCCTCAATTTATCGGAATAGAAAATCAACTCGTATCAATCAATCGAATTTGTTGAATAAATAGTATTACTCATAAAAGATCAAAAAAAAAGTCGAATTTAAAAAAGTGTGTACTATTAATCAATTCAAATTAGCATATATGATATATAACTTATGATCATGTTTGTGAAAACAAACATAAGAAATCCAAGTATCTTGGTTGTATTCTCTTTTTATTAATTAATCGATAAGTCGATTTTGATTAGCAAAATTCTGATAAATCATTGATTCATCTGGTGTCTAATATATCTATCTAGATAGATATATTAGATTCGTTTACAAGTTTACTAGATTGAAAATGTTGAATTTTTTATGTTCAAGGATTACGATCCAATGTCACATTCAGTAAAGATTTATGATACATGTATAGGATGTACTCAATGTGTTCGAGCCTGCCCCACAGATGTATTAGAAATGATACCTTGGGACGGATGTAAAGCTAAACAAATTGCTTCTGCCCCAAGAACAGAGGATTGTGTTGGTTGTAAGAGGTGTGAATCCGCTTGTCCGACGGATTTCTTAAGTGTTAGAGTTTATTTATGGCATGAAACAACTCGAAGCATGGGTCTAGCTTATTGATACGTCTCAAAAAGAACCACACACAAGTACGTTTTTTTACCGGCAAAAACCCGCGCTCAAAAAAAAAAAGATTTGCTTTTTTTTTGAGCGCGGGTTTTTCTAGTCTAAGTATATTTTATTTTTATCACGAATTATTTTCCTTGGTTAACAATAGTTGTAGTTTTGCCAATAGTCGGGGGTTCCTTAATTTTTTTATTTCCTCATAAAGGAAATAAGGTAATTAAGTGGTATACTATTTGTATATGTTTAATTGATCTCCTTCTAATAGCCTATGCATTTTGTTATCATTTCGAATTGGATGATCCATTAATCCAATTGACAGAAAATTATAAATGGATCCATTTTTTTGACTTTTACTGGAGATTTGGAATAGATGGACTTTCTATAGGACCTGTTTTATTGACCGGATTTATCACTACTTTAGCTACGTTAGCGGCTCAGCCAGTTACTCGAGAATCCCAATTATTCTATTTCCTAATGTTAGCAATGTATAGTGGTCAAATAGGAACATTTTCTTCTCGAGACATTTTACTTTTTTTCATCATGTGGGAATTAGAATTAATTCCCGTTTATCTACTTTTATCTATGTGGGGTGGCAAAAAACGTTTGTATTCCGCTACAAAGTTTATTTTGTACACTGCAGGAAGTTCTGTTTTTTTATTACTAGGAATTCTGGGTATTAGTTTATATGGTTATAATGAACCAACATTAAATTTGGAATCATTAACTAATCAATCTTATCCCGTGGCGCTGGAAATAATATTGTATATAGGATTTCTTATTGCTTTTGCTGTCAAATTACCAATTATACCCTTACATACATGGTTACCAGATACCCATGGAGAGGCACATTACAGCACTTGTATGCTTTTAGCCGGAATATTATTAAAAATGGGAGCATATGGGTTGGTTCGAATTAATATGGAATTATTATCTCGCGCTCATTCTATATTTTGTCCCTGGTTAATGCTATTAGGTTCCATTCAAATAATCTATGCAGCTTCATCATCTCTTGGTCAACGTAATTTAAAAAAAAGAATAGCTTATTCTTCGGTATCGCATATGGGTTTCTTAATTTTAGGAATTGGTTCTATAAACGATACCGGTCTCAACGGGGCTATTTTACAAATAATCTCTCATGGATTTATTGGCGCTGCGCTTTTTTTCTTGGCGGGAACTAGTTATGATAGACTACGTCTTCTTTATCTCGACGAAATGGGTGGAATGGCTATCCCAATGCCAAAAATATTCACGGTTTTTACTATCTTATCGATGGCTTCTCTTGCATTGCCGGGCATGAGCGGTTTTGTTGCAGAATTGATAATATTATTGGGAATAATTACCAGCCAAAAATATCTTTTAATCACAAAAATACTAATAACTTTTGTAACAGCAATTGGAATGATATTAACTCCTATTTATTCATTGTCTATCTTACGTCAAATGTTCTATGGATACAAGCTTTTTAATACACCAAATTCTTATTTTTTTGATTCAGGGCCAAGAGAATTATTTATTTCAATTTCTCTCCTTATACCCGTAATAAGTATTGGTATTTATCCAGATTTTATTTTTTCATTTTCGTCTGACAAGGTTGAAGCTATTCTATCTAATTTTTTATAGATAGTTTTCACAAATAAATGAAAAAATAAAATCAAAAATGGAAATAAATCCTATGTACAATACAAAAAAAAAATAGATTTCTTTTTGTATTAAATTAATTAAAAATTTGAATTATAATGGAATATGTTTGTTGTTTGCGAGAACCCCTTGAATCACTACTACATTACTTGATTTAAAGGGTTCTCTATTATTGAAAGTTTTCTGTATTTGTAGAGTTCTTTACTCACTTTAATTCAATTAGGTGTAAATGAACCATAACTATGTAGTCCTATTCCTAAAAGATTTATTCCTAAATAACATACCCAAATTATAAGAAAGCCCATAGAGGCTACTATTGAAGAATTTATATCTTCCAATTTTTTATTTTTTCTAGTATGTAAATAAATCGCGAATATAGTCCAAGTAATAAAAGCCCAAGTTTCTTTTGGATCCCAATTCCAATATGATCCCCATGCCTCATTAGCCCATACTGCTCCTGAAATAATACCTATCGTTAAAAAGATAAAACCTAGACTAATAGTACGGTAACCCCAATGATCCAATTGTTGAATAAATTGAGATCTAAAATAATTTCTATAAGACGAAAAAAAAGTTTTTTTAAAAACATTCTTTTTTTCACTTATATTTATGTATTTGATTACAGCAAAAGAAAAAGATTCATTTAAAAAATAAAAATTCTTGCTTTTACCAAGAATTTTTATGAGTTCTTGAAATATAATGACTAAAATAGCTACTGATAATAATGATCCACATAAAAGAGTTGCATAACCCAATATCATCATACTTACATGCATCATTAACCAATGAGACTGTAAAGCAGGTACTAATATTAAGGATTCATGCATTTCGGTTAAAAGACCCGAAGTAGCAAAGCCTTGGGTAAAAATAACACTTGGTGTGATTATTGTATTTAAATAGTAGTTTTTATGTTTTTTAAAGTAAGGAACTATATAAAAAATGGAAAAAGTCCATGAAAGAAATATTAATGATTCATATAAATCACTAAATGGTAAATGGCCCGAAAAAAACCAACGAGTAAATAACAATCCCGTTATACAAAAAAAAGTTATTATCATGCCTTTTTTGGACGAATCTGATAATCCTAAAATTTCATTGAATAATAATAAGGTTATCAAATGAATTGAAATTAAAATGGATACGACTGAAAACGATATATGAGTTAATATATGCTCTAAAGTTGAAAATACCATATATAATGAAAAAATCGAAATACTAGGAATAGAAATAAGAATTGAGTTCATTATAGGACCTATTTTTTTAGAAGATAAGATGTCATGCCGCTACTCGGACTCGAACCGAGATGCTCTAGCACTGCTTCCTAAGAGCAGCGTGTCTACCAATTTCACCATAGCGGCCTACTCGAAATCATAATAACCCATTTTTAATCCGTTGTCGAGATTCAAAGAATCTATTAAAATACAATATACAATATTTGTTTACTAAACAGTAAATAAAGAATTTTTAAGAATTTTTTTGGAATCAATTATAAATCTATCTATATTTATCTATAGAGATAGATATAGATAGATAGAATATGTAAATATCCTAAATGAATATTATACTATATTAGATATTTAATTTATATTAGTATTAGTACTTTTTTACTTAATAATATTCGTTGAATCAAGTTAATTGAAATTATTCTAACGTTTGTATTTGTTACAAAAAAAGCTTTTTGAATTCCCCGTAAAAATAGATTGCGCTAATGAAAAAGCTTTCAATCTTGTCCAATATCCCTTCTTTTTCCATAAAGTGTTACGAATCTTTTTTTTTGATATAGAAGTGCGCTTTTTTGGAACTGCCATAGAATTAGTATAGTTTTTAATTGTTCTAAAGTTCGATGTCAAAGACATTTTTCTATAAATGAAAATGAATTTATCTTTAATTAATCATATATCTTATCTTTTCTATCTTAATTCACACTTTTTTTGTTTCCCCCTTTTTTTTAAATAAAACACTGAATATTAGAATCCTTTTTCTTTTTTAAATTTTTGATATTTTTATATTGTAATAGAAAATATTAAATTTAGTTAAAAAAATTATTATTAAGTTGTGTCATATGAATAAAAAAAAGTTTATTTTCACTAGGAATTTAGGTATTGGTCCTTTTTAAGTTTATACTTTGTAATATTTTTGAAATATTGTGCAAAGATTGAGAATAATTAATAATAGATCATTCTATTTGAATTCTATTCTATGTTTACTTTTTTATTAACCGAACCCTTCTTTACAAAAAAGATAAAATAAAAACTGACGAATAAGAAACAAAATTCATTGGAATCAGAATTTTTTTTGTTTATTGTATGGAATATACACAGCAATATTCATGGATCATACCTTTTATTCCATTTCCAGTTCCTATGTTAATAGGAATGGGACTTTTACTTTTTCCGACGGCAACCAAAAATCTTCGCCGTATGTGGGCTTTTCCTAGTACTTTATTGTTAACTATAGTTATGATTTTTTCGATTGATCTGTCTATTCATCAAATCAATAAAAGTTCTATTTATCAATATGTATGGTCTTGGACCATAAATAATGATCTTTCATTAGAGTTTGGGTACTTGGTCGATTCACTTACTTCTATTATGTCAATCTTAATTACTACTGTTGGCATTCTGGTTCTTATTTATAGTGATAATTATATGTCTCATGATCAAGGATATTTAAGATTTTTTGCTTATATGACTCTTTTTAATCTTTCAATGTTGGGATTAGTTACTAGTTCGAATTTGATACAAATTTATGTTTTTTGGGAATTGGTTGGAATGTGTTCTTATTTATTAATAGGCTTTTGGTTCACACGTCCTATTGCGGCAAATGCTTGTCAAAAAGCATTTGTAACTAATCGTGTAGGGGATTTTGGTTTATTATTGGGGATTTTAGGTCTTTATTGGATAACAGGTAGTTTGGAATTTCGGGATTTATTTCAAATAATAAATAACTTGATTTATAAAAATGAAGTTAATATTTTTTTTCTTACTTTGTTTGCCCTCTTGCTATTTTGTGGCTCAGTCGCAAAATCCGCACAATTTCCTCTTCATGTATGGCTACCAGATGCTATGGAAGGGCCTACTCCTATTTCTGCCCTTATACACGCTGCTACTATGGTAGCGGCGGGAATTTTTCTTGTAGCTCGGCTTCTTCCTCTTTTCATAGTTCTACCCATAATAATGAATGGAATAGCTTTTATAGGTATAATAACAGTAGTATTGGGAGCGACTTTAGCTATTGCGCAAAAAGATATTAAGAAAAATTTGGCCTATTCCACAATGTCTCAATTGGGTTATATGATGTTAGCTCTAGGTATGGGATCTTATCGAGCCGCTTTATTTCATTTGATTACTCATGCTTATTCAAAAGCATTGTTGTTCTTAGGATCTGGATCCATTATTCATTCAATGGAAGCGGTTGTTGGTTATTCTCCAGCTAAAAGTCAAAATATGGTTCTTATGGGCGGTTTAACAAAACATCTACCAATTACAAAAACTTCTTTTTTAGTGGGTACACTTTCTCTTTGTGGTATTCCACCTTTTGCTTGTTTTTGGTCTAAAGATGAGATTCTTAATGATAGTTGGTTGTATTCACCAATTTTTGCAATAATAGCTTGTTCCACAGCAGGATTAACTGCATTTTACATGTTTCGGATCTATTTACTAGTTTTTGAAGGATATTTAAACGTTCATTTTCTAAATTTCAATGGAAAAATAAATAGTTCATTCTATTCAATATCTTTATGGGGGAAAAAAGAAGTAAAACATATATTAAAAAACCAAAATTTTTTCTTAGCTTTATTAAGAATAAATAAGGATGAAATAACTGCTTTTATTATCCAGAAGATATATCCACATCGAATTAATCAAAATGTCAAAAATATAACACGTCTTTTTTTCGATATTACCCATTTCGGTACTAAAAAAACAGCTTGTTTATATCCTCATGAATCGGACAATACTATGCGATTTTCTATGCTTGTTTTAGTGCTCTTTACTTTATTGGTCGGGTCCATAGGAATTTCTTTCAGCCAAAAAGGAATAGATTGGGATATATTATCCAAATTGTTAATTCCGTTTATAGACCTTTTGCATAAAAATTCAAAAAATTTTGTGGATTGGTATGAATTTTTGACAAACGCAACTTTTTCGGTGATTCTAACTTTTTTCGGAATATTTATAGCGTCTTTTTTTTACAAACCTATTTCTTCCGATTTACAAAATTTGAATTTATTAAATTTATTTGAAAAAAGTTTTCCTAATAAAATTGTTGTCAATAATTTGAAAAATGTCATATATGATTGGTCATATAATCGTGGTTATATAGATGTTTTTTATGAGAGATCTTTAATTAAAAGTGTAAAAAAATTCGTTAAATTCAATTCTTTTTTGGATAAAAAAATAATTGATGGAATTCCAAATGGAATAGGTATTACAAGTTTTTTGATGGGGGAGACTATCAAATATGTGGGAGGTGGGCGAATTTCTTCGTATATATTATTCTATATTC